GGGTTAGTGACTAATCAGCCCATGATCACACATAACTGTGGTGTCATGCATTTGGTATTTTTAATTTTTAGGGGGTCGAACTTGCTATGACTCAGCTATGACCTAAAGGTCCTGACTCAGTCAAATATAATGTAGCTGGACTTATTCTCTATGCGGGGGTTCCACACGTACAACAAACAAGGTGTTATTCAGTCAATGGTCACAGGACATATACTTAAATCCCTATTGCTCCACAGGACACGGCGTGCGCGCACCCACGTATACGTGTACACGCGTACACGTACACACGTACACACGTACACACGTACACACGTACGCGTACACGTACACACGTACACACGTACACACGTACACACGTACACACGTACACACGTACACACGTACACACGTACACACGTACGCGTACACGTACACACGTACACACGTACACACGTACACACGTACGCGTACACGTACACACGTACACACGTACACACGTACACACGTACACGTACACGTACACGTACACGTACACGTACACGTACACGTACACACGTACACACGTACACACGTACACACGTACACACGTACACACGTACACACGTACACACGTACACACGTATACACGTATACACGTATACACGTATACACGTATACACGTATACACGTATACACGTACACACATGCAAACTTTTTGATTTAGTAAACAATTAGCTTAAACAAACCCCCCTTACCCCCCGTTAATCTTATTTATTATAATACGTGTCTATTTCTGTCTTGCCAAACCCCAAAAACAAGACTAAACCGTATTTAAGCGCAAGGCCTAAGAATTAACGTTTACAAACTTTACCAACCCCATTATTGCTAATTACTAATACTAAATCACAACTTTGTTCGCAGTATCTATAGATACGCCAACCCGATCTCTAATTCGTCCCTATTGAACAATACTTACACACCCGACAATCCACCCTAGTTGATGTAGCTTAAACACATTAAAGCAAGGCACTGAAAATGCCTAGATGAGTCACCAGACTCCATAAACATAAAGGTTTGGTCCTAGCCTTTCTATTAGTTATTAATAAAATTACACATGCAAGCCTCCGCATCCCGGTGAAAATGCCCTTTAAATCACCCAGTGATCCAAAGGAGCTGGTATCAAGCACACAACCATTGTAGCTCACAACACCTTGCTCAGCCACACCCCCACGGGATACAGCAGTGATAAAAATTAAGCTATGAATGAAAGTTCGACTAAGCTATATTAAATCAGGGTTGGTAAATTTCGTGCCAGCCACCGCGGTCATACGATTAACCCGGACTAATAGACCTACGGCGTAAAGCGTGTTACAGAAGAAAAACATACTAAAGTTAAGCCTTAACTAGGCTGTAAAAAGCTGCAGTTAATATAAAAATATGGCACGAAAGTAACTTTAATACCTCCGACCACACGATAGCTAAGATCCAAACTGGGATTAGATACCCCACTATGCTTAGCCCTAAACCTAGATAGTTAGCCCAAACAAAACTATCCGCCAGAGAACTACTAGCAACAGCTTAAAACTCAAAGGACTTGGCGGTGCTTTATATCCCTCTAGAGGAGCCTGTTCTATAATCGATAAACCCCGATAAACCTCACCATCTCTTGTTAATTCAGCCTATATACCGCCATCTTCAGCAAACCCTAAAAAGGAAGAAAAGTAAGCACAAGTGTCTTAACACAAAAAAGTTAGGTCAAGGTGTAGCCTATGAGATGGGAAGCAATGGGCTACATTTTCTACAACTAGAACATCCACGAAAATCCTTATGAAATTAAGTATTCAAGGAGGATTTAGTAGTAAATTTGAGAATAGAGAGCTCAATTGAATCGGGCCATGAAGCACGCACACACCGCCCGTCACCCTCCTCAAGTGATTAGACCCAAAGAAACCTATTCAAACCATCACATCCACAAGAGGAGACAAGTCGTAACAAGGTAAGCATACTGGAAAGTGTGCTTGGACGACAAGATGTAGCTTAAACAAAGCATCTGGCCTACACCCAGAAGATTTCATATTAAACTGACCATCTTGAGCCAAAGCTAGCCCAATCACCCACAAACGCAACTAATATTAGAAAGTAAAATAAAACATTTAGTTACCCTATAAAAGTATAGGAGATAGAAATTTAACTTGGCGCTATAGAGAGAGTACCGCAAGGGAAAGATGAAAGAATAAACTAAAAGCACTGTACAGCAAAGATTACCCCTTGTACCTTTTGCATAATGAGTTAGCTAGTGACAGCCTAACAAAGAGAACTTTAGCTAGGCCCCCCGAAACCAGACGAGCTACCCGCGAACAATCTATTACAGGATGAACTCGTCTATGTTGCAAAATAGTGAGAAGATTTGCGGGTAGAGGTGAAAAGCCTAACGAGCCTGGTGATAGCTGGTTGCCCAGAACAGAATCTTAGTTCAACTTTAAACTTACCTCAAAAACCTTAAAATTCCAATGTAAGTTTAAATTATACTCTAAAAAGGTACAGCTTTTTAGAACTAGGATACAGCCTTAATTAGAGAGTAAGCACAAACACAAACCATAGTTGGCCTAAAAGCAGCCACCAATTAAGAAAGCGTTCAAGCTCAACAATCAAAACATCTCAATGTCAAAAAACACAACCAACTCTAACCTAAAACTGGGCTAATCTATTTAATAATAGAAGCAATAATGCTAATATGAGTAACAAGAAGTATTTCTCCCGTGCATAAGCTTATATCAGAACGGATAACCACTGATAGTTAACAATAAGATATATACAACCTAACTACAAGCAAAATATCAACTAATTGTTAACCCAACACAGGTATGCAACTCAGGGAAAGATTAAAAGAAGTAAATGGAACTCGGCAAACACAAGCCCCGCCTGTTTACCAAAAACATCACCTCTAGCATTCCCAGTATTAGAGGCACTGCCTGCCCAGTGACATCAGTTAAACGGCCGCGGTATCCTGACCGTGCAAAGGTAGCATAATCATTCGTTCCTAAATAGGGACTTGTATGAATGGCCACACGAGGGCTTTACTGTCTCTTACTTCCGATCCGTGAAATTGACCTTCCCGTGAAGAGGCGGGAATATGACAATAAGACGAGAAGACCCTATGGAGCTTTAATTAACCGACCCAAAGAGATCTTAACAACTAACCGATAGGGACAACAAACCTCTACCATGGGTCGACAATTTAGGTTGGGGTGACCTCGGAGAATAAAACAACCTCCGAGTGATTTAAATCTAGACTAACCAGTCGAAAGTACTACATCACTTATTGATCCAAAAACTTGATCAACGGAACAAGTTACCCTAGGGATAACAGCGCAATCCTATTTTAGAGTCCATATCGACAATAGGGTTTACGACCTCGATGTTGGATCAGGACATCCCGATGGTGCAGCAGCTATCAAAGGTTCGTTTGTTCAACGATTAAAGTCCTACGTGATCTGAGTTCAGACCGGAGTAATCCAGGTCGGTTTCTATCTATTAAATAATTTCTCCCAGTACGAAAGGACAAGAGAAATAAGGCCCACTTTACCAAAGCGCCTTTAACCAAATAGATGATATAATCTCAATCTAGACAGTTTATCTAAACACACTACCCGAGAGCTCGGGTTTGTTAGGGTGGCAGAGCCCGGTAATTGCATAAAACTTAAGCTTTTATCATCAGAGGTTCAACTTCCTTCTCCCTAACAGCATGTTCATAATTAATATCCTCTCACTAATCGTCCCAATTCTCCTCGCCGTGGCCTTCCTAACTCTAGTTGAACGTAAAGTACTAGGCTACATGCAACTTCGTAAAGGGCCTAATGTCGTAGGGCCATATGGCCTACTTCAACCCATTGCAGACGCCATAAAACTCTTCACTAAAGAACCTCTCCGACCCCTCACATCCTCCATATTCATATTTATTATAGCACCCATCCTAGCCCTCACACTAGCCCTAACCATATGAATCCCACTACCCATACCATACCCGCTCATTAACATAAACCTAGGGGTGCTATTCATACTAGCCATATCCAGCCTAGCTGTTTACTCCATCCTATGATCCGGATGGGCTTCAAACTCAAAATATGCTCTAATCGGCGCCCTACGGGCCGTAGCTCAAACAATCTCATATGAAGTCACACTAGCTATTATCCTCTTATCAGTACTACTAATAAATGGATCATTCACATTAGCCACACTAATTACCACTCAAGAATACATCTGACTTATTATTCCCGCATGACCCCTAGCTATAATATGATTCATCTCTACACTAGCAGAAACCAACCGAGCCCCATTTGACCTCACAGAAGGAGAATCGGAGCTTGTTTCCGGATTCAACGTAGAATACGCAGCAGGTCCCTTTGCCCTATTCTTTCTAGCAGAATATGCCAACATTATCATAATAAACATCCTCACAACAATCCTGTTCTTCGGAGCATTTCACAGCCCCTATATACCAGAGCTATACACCACCAACTTCACTGTAAAAACTCTAATCCTAACAACCACCTTCCTATGAATCCGAGCATCTTATCCACGGTTCCGATACGACCAATTAATACACCTCCTATGAAAAAGCTTTCTACCCCTTACCCTTGCCCTATGCATATGACATGTCTCCCTACCCATCATTACAGCAAGCATCCCACCCCAAACATAAGAAATATGTCTGACAAAAGAGTTACTTTGATAGAGTAAAACATAGGGGTTTAAACCCCCTTATTTCTAGAATAATAGGAATCGAACCTAATCCTAAGAATCCAAAAATCTCCGTGCTACCAATATTACACCACATTCTAAAGTAAGGTCAGCTAAATAAGCTATCGGGCCCATACCCCGAAAATGTTGGTTTATACCCTTCCCATACTAATCAAACCCCCCATTTTTATCACCATTATATTAACCGTTATCTCAGGAACTATAATCGTAATAACAACCTCCCACTGACTTATGGTCTGAATTGGCTTCGAAATAAACCTACTAGCCGTCATTCCCATCCTTATAAAAAAATATAATCCACGAGCCACAGAAGCAGCCACAAAATATTTCCTAACACAAGCAACTGCTTCAATACTCCTAATAATAGGAATCATCATCAACCTACTACACTCAGGACAGTGGACCGTATCAAAAGACCTCAACCCCATAGCATCCATTATAATAACAATTGCCCTGGCAATAAAACTAGGACTAGCCCCATTCCACTTCTGAGTGCCCGAAGTCACACAAGGAATCTCCATGTCCTCAGGCCTAATCCTACTCACATGACAAAAAATCGCCCCACTATCAATCCTATACCAAATCTCACCCACCATCAACCCCAGCCTACTCCTAACAATAGCCATCATATCAGTTATAGTCGGAGGTTGAGGAGGACTTAATCAAACCCAACTACGAAAAATTATAGCATATTCCTCAATTGCCCACATAGGCTGAATAGCAGCCATCATAATATATAGCCCCACAATAATAATTTTAAACCTGACCATCTACATCATCATAACACTAACCACCTTCATATTATTCATACACAACTCCACCACCACAACATCATCCCTATCACAAACATGAAACAAAACACCCCTAATCACCTCATTTATCCTAGTACTAATAATGTCTCTAGGCGGCCTTCCTCCACTCTCCGGCTTCATCCCAAAATGAATAATCATTCAGGGACTAACTAAAAACGAAATAATTATAATACCCACACTACTAGCTATAACAGCACTACTTAACCTGTACTTCTACATACGACTAACGTATACCACTGCACTGACTATATTCCCCTCAAACAACTGTATAAAAATAAAATGACGATTCGAGTGCACAGAAAAAACAACCTTTTTACCCCCCTTAATTGTAATATCCACCATGCTACTACCACTCGCACCAATACTATCCATCCTAGATTAGAAGTTTAGGTTAAATTAGACCAAGAGCCTTCAAAGCTCTAAGTAAGCCCTAACAGACTTAACTTCTGCATATCCAATTAATCCTAAGGACTGCAAGAATCTATCTTACATCAATTGATTGCAAATCAAACACTTTAATTAAGCTAAGCCCTTACTAGATTGGTGGGCCCCAACCCCACGAAATTTTAGTTAACAGCTAAATACCCTAGTCCACTGGCTTCAATCTACTTCTCCCGCCGTCTAGAAAAAAAAGGCGGGAGAAGCCCCGGCAGCGTCAAGCTGCTTCTTTGAATTTGCAATTCAATATGACATTCACTGCAGGACTTGGTAAAAAGAGGACTGAACCTCTGTCTTTAGATTTACAGTCTAATGCTTACTCAGCCATTTTACCTATGTTCATAAACCGCTGACTATTTTCAACCAATCACAAAGATATTGGAACTCTTTACCTTCTATTTGGTGCCTGGGCTGGCATGGTGGGGACTGCTCTCAGTCTCTTAATCCGAGCCGAACTGGGTCAACCTGGCACACTGCTAGGGGACGACCAAATTTATAATGTAGTCGTTACCGCCCATGCTTTTGTAATAATCTTCTTTATAGTAATGCCCATCATGATTGGAGGATTCGGAAACTGATTGGTCCCATTAATAATTGGAGCCCCCGATATAGCATTCCCTCGAATGAATAATATGAGCTTTTGACTCCTTCCCCCATCTTTCCTACTTTTGCTCGCATCATCTATGGTAGAGGCTGGGGCAGGAACTGGATGAACAGTATACCCACCCCTAGCCGGCAACCTAGCCCATGCAGGGGCATCCGTAGATTTAACTATTTTTTCACTACACCTGGCAGGTGTCTCCTCAATCTTAGGCGCTATTAATTTTATTACTACTATTATTAATATAAAACCCCCTGCTATATCCCAATACCAAACACCTCTATTCGTCTGATCGGTCTTAATCACTGCTGTATTGCTACTCCTATCACTGCCAGTTTTAGCAGCAGGCATCACTATGCTACTGACAGATCGAAATCTGAACACCACATTCTTTGACCCTGCCGGAGGGGGGGATCCTATCTTATACCAGCACCTATTCTGATTTTTTGGTCACCCAGAAGTTTATATTTTAATTTTACCCGGGTTCGGAATAATTTCACACATTGTCACCTATTACTCAGGTAAAAAAGAGCCTTTTGGCTATATGGGAATAGTTTGAGCTATAATATCGATTGGCTTCCTGGGCTTTATCGTGTGAGCCCACCACATGTTTACTGTAGGAATAGATGTGGACACACGAGCATACTTTACATCAGCTACTATAATTATTGCTATTCCCACTGGAGTAAAAGTATTTAGCTGACTAGCCACTCTTCATGGAGGTAGTATCAAATGATCTCCCGCTATGCTATGAGCCCTAGGATTCATCTTTCTATTTACTGTAGGGGGCCTAACGGGAATTGTACTAGCAAATTCCTCATTAGACATTGTCCTTCATGACACATACTACGTAGTAGCCCACTTCCACTACGTACTGTCAATAGGAGCAGTATTTGCTATTATAGGAGGCTTCGTTCATTGATTCCCCCTATTCTCAGGGTATACTCTCGATAATACTTGGGCAAAAATTCATTTTACAATTATGTTCGTGGGTGTCAATATAACGTTTTTCCCTCAGCATTTCCTAGGCTTGTCCGGAATGCCTCGACGTTATTCTGACTACCCAGACGCATATACAACTTGAAACACAGTTTCCTCAATAGGCTCTTTTATTTCACTAACAGCAGTAATATTAATGGTTTTTATAGTATGAGAGGCTTTTGCATCAAAGCGAGAAGTGGCCATAGTGGAACTAACTACAACTAATCTTGAATGATTACATGGATGTCCCCCTCCGTATCACACATTTGAAGAGCCAACTTATGTGTTATTAAAATAAGAAAGGAAGGAATCGAACCTCCTCAGACTGGTTTCAAGCCAATATCATAACCACTATGTCTTTCTCAATCAAGAAGTATTAGTAAAACAATTACATAACTCTGTCAAGGTTAAATTATAGGTTTAACCCCTATGTACTTCCATGGCATACCCCTTCCAACTAGGTTTTCAAGATGCTACATCCCCCATCATAGAAGAGCTCCTACACTTCCATGATCACACACTAATAATTGTATTCCTAATTAGCTCCCTAGTCCTTTATATCATCTCACTAATACTAACAACCAAACTCACGCACACAAGCACAATGGATGCCCAAGAAGTAGAAACCATCTGAACCATTTTACCAGCTATCATCTTAATTCTCATTGCCCTACCCTCCTTACGAATTCTCTATATAATAGACGAGATTAATAGCCCCTCTCTTACTGTAAAGACCATGGGACATCAATGGTATTGAAGCTATGAATACACTGACTCTGAAGACCTAAGCTTTGACTCCTATATAATTCCCACTCAAGAGCTAAAGCCCGGAGAACTCCGACTATTAGAAGTTGATAACCGAGTAGTACTACCAATGGAAGTGACCATTCGCGTGTTAATCTCATCAGAAGACGTACTACACTCATGAGCCGTCCCATCCCTGGGCCTAAAAACTGATGCTATTCCAGGCCGACTAAACCAAACAACCCTAATGGGTACACGACCTGGACTCTATTATGGTCAGTGCTCAGAGATCTGCGGCTCAAACCACAGTTTTATGCCCATTGTTCTTGAACTAGTCCCATTAGCATATTTTGAAAAATGATCTGCGTCTATACTGTAAATTCATTAAGAAGCTAAACTAGCGTTAACCTTTTAAGTTAAAAACTGGGAGTTTAGACCTCCCCTTAATGGCATGCCACAGTTAGATACATCAACCTGATTCATTACTATCATTTCAATAATTATAACACTATTTATTATATTTCAGCTAAAAATCTCAAAATACTCATATCCATCAAGCCCAGAACCTAAATCCACAGCTACACTAAAACAACCTAATCCTTGAGAAAAAAAATGAACGAAAATCTATTCACCTCTTTCACTACCCCAACAATAATAGGACTGCCTATTGTCGTATTAATTATTATATTCCCCAGCATTCTATTCCCCTCGCCCAATCGACTAATTAATAACCGCCTAGTCTCACTCCAGCAGTGACTAGTACAACTAACATCAAAACAAATACTAGCTATTCACAGCCATAAAGGACAAACTTGAGCCCTGATACTTATGTCTCTCATTTTATTTATTGGGTCGACAAACCTATTGGGTCTACTGCCCCACTCATTTACTCCAACTACTCAATTATCAATAAACCTAGGAATAGCTATTCCCCTATGGGCCGGCGCCGTAGTCACCGGGTTTCGCTACAAAACTAAAGCGTCTCTAGCCCACTTTCTACCACAGGGAACACCAATCCCCCTGATCCCTATGCTTGTAATTATTGAGACCATTAGCCTTTTTATCCAGCCCGTAGCTCTGGCCGTACGACTTACAGCTAACATTACTGCAGGCCACTTATTAATACACTTAATTGGAGGAGCTGCTCTAGTCCTAATAAACATTAGTGCCTCTATTGCTTTAATTACCTTTATTATCCTCATCCTGCTGACAATCCTTGAATTCGCTGTGGCCCTGATCCAAGCCTACGTCTTTACTCTACTTGTAAGCCTGTATCTACACGATAATACTTAATGACCCATCAAACCCACGCATACCATATGGTTAACCCCAGTCCATGGCCACTTACAGGGGCCCTTTCAGCTCTACTGATAACTTCAGGTCTGGCTATATGATTTCACCATAACTCAATATTACTATTAACCCTAGGTATAACCACCAACCTGCTAACTATGTATCAGTGGTGACGAGATATTATTCGGGAAAGCACATTCCAAGGCCACCACACGCCTATCGTTCAAAAAGGTCTCCGTTATGGAATAATTCTCTTTATCATCTCAGAAGTATTCTTCTTCGCAGGCTTTTTCTGGGCCTTCTACCACTCAAGCCTAGCCCCAACCCCCGAGTTAGGAGGATGCTGGCCACCAACAGGTATTATTCCCTTAAACCCTCTAGAAGTCCCCCTGCTTAATACCTCCGTACTTTTAGCTTCCGGAGTGTCAATCACCTGAGCCCACCATAGCTTAATGGAAGGGAACCGAAAACATATACTCCAAGCACTATTTATTACAATCTCCCTAGGAGTCTACTTTACCCTTCTCCAGGCCTCCGAATACTATGAAACATCATTTACAATCTCAGACGGAGTCTACGGATCTACCTTCTTCATAGCTACAGGATTCCACGGCCTACACGTAATTATTGGCTCCACCTTCTTAATTGTATGCTTCTTGCGCCAACTAAAATATCACTTCACATCGAGCCATCACTTCGGATTCGAAGCCGCTGCTTGATATTGACACTTCGTAGATGTGGTTTGACTATTCCTATACGTTTCCATTTATTGATGAGGATCCTATTCCTTTAGTATTAACAAGTACAGTTGATTTCCAATCAACCAGTTTCGGTATAATCCGAAAAGGAATAATAAACGTAATACTCGCCCTACTCACCAATACACTTCTATCTACGCTGCTTGTATTTATTGCATTCTGACTGCCCCAGCTAAATATTTATGCAGAAAAAGCAAGCCCTTATGAATGTGGATTTGACCCCATAGGATCTGCCCGCCTACCCTTCTCCATAAAATTTTTCTTAGTAGCTATTACATTCTTACTATTCGACCTAGAAATTGTACTACTACTCCCCCTTCCCTGGGCCTCACAAACAAACAAACTATCAACCATACTTATCACAGCTCTCCTACTAATCTCCCTACTAGCCGTAAGCCTGGCCTATGAATGAACTCAAAAAGGACTAGAGTGAACTGAATATGATAATTAGTTTAAACTAAAACAAATGATTTCGACTCATTAGATTGTAGCTTACCCTATAATTATCAGATGTCCATAGTCTATGTTAATATATTTCTAGCTTTCATCATGTCACTCATAGGACTATTAATGTACCGATCCCACTTAATATCCTCCCTCCTATGCCTAGAAGGTATAATACTATCCCTATTTATCATAATAACCGTGACAATTCTAAATAATCATTTCACACTAGCCAACATGACTCCCATTATCTTGCTAGTATTTGCAGCCTGCGAGGCGGCACTAGGCTTATCCTTACTAGTAATGGTATCAAACACATACGGTACCGACTATGTACAAAACCTAAACCTCCTACAATGCTAAAAATTATTGTCCCTACTGCCATACTCATACCAATAACATGACTATCAAAACCCAACATAATCTGAATTAACTCAACTACCTATAGCCTTCTGATCAGCCTTATTAGCCTCTCCTATTTAAACCAACTAGGCGACAACAGCCTAAATCTTTCATTACTATTTTTCTCAGACTCACTTTCTGCACCTCTGCTAGTCTTAACAACATGACTCCTACCGCTAATGCTCATGGCTAGTCAATCCCACCTGTCAAAGGAGACCCCATCTCGAAAAAAACTATACATCACAATACTCATCATCTTGCAGCTTCTCTTAATTATAACATTCACTGCCACAGAACTGATCATATTCTATATTCTATTTGAAGCCACATTAATCCCCACTCTCATCATCATTACTCGATGGGGCAATCAAACAGAACGACTAAACGCTGGCCTATATTTTCTATTCTATACCCTGATAGGCTCACTGCCCCTTCTAGTCGCACTACTATACATTCAAAACACAACAGGGACTTTAAATTTTCTAGTCATCCAATACTGAGCCAAACCAATCTCAGCCACTTGATCTAACATTTTTCTCTGACTAGCATGCATAATAGCATTTATAGTAAAAATACCCCTATATGGACTCCACCTATGGCTACCGAAAGCACATGTCGAAGCCCCCATTGCCGGCTCAATAGTGCTTGCCGCCGTACTGTTAAAACTAGGGGGGTATGGAATAATACGCATTACAATTCTACTCAACCCCACAACAAACCAAATAGCATACCCCTTCATAATGCTATCCCTATGAGGAATAGTTATAACAAGTTCTATCTGTTTGCGCCAGACAGACCTGAAATCCTTAATCGCATACTCATCAGTAAGCCACATAGCCCTAGTAATTGTAGCTGTATTAATCCAAACACCCTGAAGCTATATAGGAGCCACAGCCCTTATAATTGCTCACGGACTAACCTCCTCAATACTATTCTGTCTTGCAAACTCAAACTACGAACGAGTCCACAGCCGAACAATAATTCTAGCACGAGGCCTACAAACCATTCTTCCTCTGATAGCTGCCTGATGGCTACTAGCCAGCCTCGCAAACCTAGCCCTGCCCCCTACCATTAACTTAATCGGAGAACTATTCGTAGTGGTGGCCTCCTTCTCATGATCTAACATAACTATTGTCCTTATAGGCACAAATATTATCATCACAGCCTTATATACCCTCTATATACTCACCACAACCCAACGAGGTAAATACACGCACCATATCAAAAATATCAACCCATCATTCACACGAGAAAACGCCCTAATGGCCCTTCATCTACTCCCACTCCTTCTCTTATCCCTCAACCCCAAAATCGTACTAGGCCCTATTTATTGTAAATATAGTCTAACAAAAACATTAGATTGTGAATCTAATAATGGAAGTGCAAATCTTCTTATTTACCGAAAAAGTATGCAAGAACTGCTAATTCATGCCTCCGCGTATAAAAACGTGGCTTTTTCAACTTTTATAGGATAGAAGTAATCCATTGGTCTTAGGAACCAAAAAATTGGTGCAACTCCAAGTAAAAGTAATAAACCTATTTATCTTCTTTATACTCACTGCAATATTTATTCTACTCCTACCTATCATTATATCCAACACTCAACTATACAAAAATAACCTATACCCCCACTATGTAAAAACCACAATCTCTTACGCCTTCACCATCAGCATAATCCCGGCTATAATATTCGTTTCCTCCGGACAAGAAACAATTGTCTCAAACTGACATTGACTATCAATTCAAACCCTCAAATTGTCACTAAGCTTTAAACTAGATTACTTCTCGATCATCTTCATCCCTGTAGCGCTTTTCGTTACATGATCGATCATAGAATTCTCAATATGATACATACACACAGACCCTTATATCAACCGATTTTTCAAGTATCTCCTCATATTTCTAATCACTATAATAATCCTAGTAACCGCCAACAACCTGTTCCAACTGTTTATTGGTTGAGAAGGAGTAGGAATCATATCCTTCCTGCTCATCGGATGATGATATGGTCGAGCAGACGCAAACACCGCCGCCCTACAGGCAATTCTCTACAACCGCATCGGAGATGTAGGATTTATCACAGCCATAGCATGATTCCTCGCCAATATAAATGCATGAGACTTCCAACAAATCTTTATTACCCAACACGAAAACCTAAATATTCCATTACTAGGGCTTCTTCTAGCAGCCACAGGCAAGTCTGCCCAATTTGGTCTACACCCATGACTACCGTCAGCCATAGAGGGTCCAACCCCTGTCTCTGCTCTACTTCACTCAAGTACAATAGTTGTAGCCGGAGTCTTTTTATTAATCCGCTTCTACCCACTCATAGAACATAACAAAACCATACAAACCCTCACTCTATGCCTAGGGGCCATCACAACCCTATTTACAGCCATCTGTGCCCTCACACAAAATGACATCAAAAAAATCGTCGCCTTCTCAACCTCGAGCCAATTGGGCCTAATAATCGTCACTATCGGAGTCAACCAACCCCACCTTGCATTCCTTCATATCTGTACGCACGCATTTTTCAAAGCTATATTATTCATGTGCTCTGGGTCAATTATTCATAGTCTGAACGATGAACAAGACATTCGAAAAATAGGCGGACTATACAAACCAATACCTTTCACCACCTCCTCCCTCATCATTGGAAGTCTCGCATTAACAGGTATACCTTTCCTAACAGGCTTTTACTCCAAAGACCTAATCATCGAGACAGCCAACACGTCGTATACCAACGCCTGAGCCCTATTGGTCACTCTCATTGCTACATCCCTCACGGCCGCCTATAGTACTCGAATCATATTCTTTGCACTCCTAGGGCAACCTCGGTTTAACTCCCTAAGTCCAATCAATGAAAACAACCCCCACCTCATTAACTCCATTAAACGTCTCTTAATTGGAAGTATTTTTGCAGGATACTTGATTTCCCATAATATCCCCCCAACAACCATCCCACAAATAACTATGCCCCACTATCTAAAACTAACTGCTCTCGCTGTAACTATCACAGGCTTTATCTTAGCATTAGAACTCAACCTCGCAGCCAAAAACTTAAAATTTAAATACCCCTCGAATCTCTTTAAGTTTTCTAACCTCCTAGGGTACTTTCCAATTGTAATACACCGCCTCCCATCAACAATAAGCTTAACTATAAGCCAAAAATCTGCATCGATACTATTAGATATAATCTGGCTAGAAAATGTATTGCCAAAATCCATCTCTCACTTCCAAATAAAAATATCAACCACTGTATCTAATCAGAAAGGACTAGTTAAACTCTACTTCTTATCTTTCATAATCACCTTGACCCTTAGCCTACTCTTACTTAGTTTCCACGAGTAACCTCTATAATTACTAATACACCAATAAGCAAGGACCAACCAGTAACAACTACCAGCCAGGTTCCATAACTATACAGTGCTGCAATTCCCATGGCCTCCTCACTAAAAAACCCCGAATCACCCGTATCATAAATTACCCAATCACCCGCACCATTAAACTTAAATACAACTTCAACCTCATCCTCTTTTAAAATATAGCAAGCAGTTAATAGCTCCGCTAACACCCCCGTAATAAATGCACCCAACACAGCTTTATTAGATGTCCATGCCTCAGGATAGGGCTCAGTAGCCATAGCCGTAGTATACCCAAATACCACAAGCATGCCTCCCAAATAAATTAAAAAGACCATTAACCCTAAAAATGACCCCCCAAAATTTAATACAATGCCACAACCAACACCACCAGCCACAATCAAACCAAATCCACCATAAATAGGAGAGGGCTTTGAAGAAAAACTTACAAAGCTCACCACGAAAATTGTACTTAAAATAAATACAATATATGTTATCATAATTCTCACATGGAATCTAACCATGACTAATGATATGAAAAACCATTGTTGTATTTCAACTATAAGAACTTAATGACCAACATTCGAAAATCACACCCCCTCATCAAAATTATTAATCACTCATTCATTGATCTCCCCGCTCCATCCAACATCTCAACATGATGGAACTTTGGCTCCCTATTAGGGGTATGTTTAATCCTACAAATTCTCACCGGCCTCTTTCTAGCCATACATTATACATCAGACACAACAACCGCTTTCTCATCAGTTACCCATATCTGCCGCGATGTAAATTATGGCTGAATTATCCGGTATCTACACGCCAATGGAGCCTCCATATTCTTTATCTGCCTATACATACATGTAGGACGAGGGGTATACTATGGCTCCTACACTTTCTCAGAGACATGGAACATTGGAGTCGTATTATTGCTCACGGTTATGGCCACAGCCTTCATAGGATATGTCTTACCGTGGGGCCAAATATCCTTTTGAGGGGCAACCGTAATTACCAACCTCCTATCAGCAATCCCATACATTGGGATTGACCTAGTAGAATGAATCTGAGGGGGCTTCTCAGTAGACAAAGCTACCTTGACACGATTCTTTGCCTTCCACTTCATCCTTCCATTTATCATCTCAGCTCTAGCAGCAGTCCACCTCCTATTCCTTCACGAGACAGGATCTAACAACCCCTCAGGAATAGTATCTGACTCAGACAAAATTCCATTCCACCCATACTACACAATCAAAGATATCCTGGGCCTTCTAGTACTAATCTTAGCACTCATACTACTCGTCCTATTCTCACCAGACCTGTTAGGAGACCCCGATAATTACATCCCCGCCAACCCTCTAAATACCCCTCCCCATATCAAGCCTGAATGATACTTCCTATTTGCATACGCAATCCTCCGATCCATTCCCAACAAACTAGGAGGAGTCTTAGCCCTAGTCCTATCCATCCTAATCTTAGCAGTTATCCCCGCTCTCCACACTTCCAAACAACGAGGGATAATGTTTCGACCATTAAGCCAGTGCTTATTCTGATTCCTAGTAGCGGACCTTCTAGCCCTGACGTGAATTGGTGGCCAACCTGTAGAACACCCCTTCATTACCATCGGCCAACTAGCCTCCATCCTATACTTCTCCATCCTCCTAGTCCTAATACCTATCTCAGGCATTATTGAAAACCGCCTCCTTAAATGAAGAGTCTTCGTAGTATATAAAATACCTTGGTCTTGTAAACCAAAAAAGGAGAACATGTGCCCTCCCTAAGACTTCAAGGAAGAAGCAACAGCCCCACCATCAGCACCCAAAGCTGAAATTCTTTCTTAAACTATTCCTTGTCAATACCAAAAAACAACTCCATGACTTTCATAATTGCACATACCCATACTGTGCTTGCCCAGTATGTCCTTATCTCCACAAAAAAGCAAATAAACCCTCAACACCCCCCCCCCTTCCCCCCCCCCCCCGGGTGAAACACTAATCAACTCTCTCTATGTACGTCGTGCATTAACTGCTTGTCCCCATGAATATTAAGCATGTACAGTAGTTTATATATATTGCATAAAACATACTATGTATATCGTGCATTAACTGCTTGTCCCCATGAATATTAAGCATGTACAATAATTTATATATATTACATAAGACATATAAGTGCTTTATCGTGCATATTCATGATCTACACCAATCTCTTATGGACCTCAACTGTCCGAAAGAGCTTGATCACCTGGCCTCGAGAAACCAGCAATCCTTGCCTGAGCGTGTACCTCTTCTCGCTCCGGGCCCATTTCAATGTGGGGGTGTCTATAATGGAACTATATCTGGCATCTGGTTCTTACTTCAGGGCCATGACGTTCTTGAATCCAATCCTTCAACTTTCTCAAATAGGACATCTCGAT